CATGGTTTTCATGTGATTATAGGTACTCTTTTCTCGATCATATGTGGTATTCGCCAATATCTTGGTCAGATGACCAAGGAGCATCACGTTGGCTTTGAAGCAGCTGCATGGTACTGGCATTTTGTAGACGTGGTTCGGTTATTCCCATTTGTCTCTATCTATTGGTGGGGGGGTATATAAAGGAAGGAATCGGTGGATTGAGGAATGAAAGCTCGAAGACAAAGAGAACCGTGCTTTTCCAAAGAATTACTGCAGCTTTTCCACTCCCTTTGATTATCATATACAAAAAAGTATCTTCCACTTTCCTACCAAATCTCTCTGTATTCTGGCACATAAATGAAGGGATCGAAGAGATTATGGCAGATCATGTTCACCAAGAAATGACCCGAAATTATATCTTGGTCTATTTTAGATTGTTCCTTTTAATCGTAATCAAAGATGTTTTCTTGTCTCTCGTTTCTTTTCCGAACAAATCGAAGAACCTAATGGACCTTGACTGCTACGAAAGATATCGGCCTTGTGCTGCGAAAGGAACCTTCTGTTCTGTTTTGAGGTGGAGGCAAGAGCTCTTTAATAGGGTGCTCCGGTGAATTGATCTTCGTTTTTGTTGAGAGTTCTCTTTCTCTTGTAAGGACCCGTGACCCTTGAGGGCTTCTTCCTCTATTGCCATATCGGTCACCTCACCATGAAGAGAAGAAAATTCGACCGGTCTCAAGAAAGTTGGTAATACCACCTGTTTCGAAACGGAGGTAGAGTGAATGTCAGCGGTGTGCTTGTGCTCTAGGAAGCTAACAGCAATTTCTGCGTCTCTAATCCGCTTTTACAACTTCTTCTGAGAAAGCTCGAACTCACGTGTCAATAAAGCCCCTAAGACGGATATTTCCTCTAACGACCTAAACCTAAGGAATGCTGTCATGCTTTAGGCCGGGGCTACAGAGGTGCTTTTAACTCAAAGTATCGATCCTTCTCCTTGGAAAAAAGTGCTGCCTCTGCGAGTGTTCCCAAAAGTATGAAAAGAAGACGGCTCAAAGTCTGTAAATTTCATTACAGCATGTCAAGTCTCACATTATTCAGTTGATCCTAGATGTCTGTCTTTTAGATCAATCTCTACCGTCTCTCAGATAGGGCACAAAAGCGAAGACCACCTTTCCATCTCTAATTGAGGCGTTTGAAGATGTGGGTTCTTTAGGTTGGAACTAAACCTAGCTTGATGCTTTTTTATATCGCTCCAAGCGAGCTACATACCTGGAATGAGGGTCCTATTGGAGTTTACTACACGAGTATAAATAAAAGCGAGTGAAATACCTGTTTAGAACGAGGTGAAAAGCCACTCGACCATAAGGATAAGGGCATATCCTATTCGGAAGACCATGGTAATACGAGTAGGGTCTTACCTGCGTAGAGAGAACACCGGTTTCCTTTTAACGGCAAACGTGTCCATCTTGGTTGGCTAAGGAGAAAACGTGTTGGCATACCTTTTCTGGACGTGATGAAAGAGTCCATAGAATGGCCTTGATATCAAAGCCAACTAGCAGAGCCGATGCGGTGGGATGCCGCAGCTTTAAGAGATAGGGGTGGAGTCTCAACTACCACACAACTACTATACCACTAGCGCTCCACGAGTGGATTAGTTGACTAACTAGACTTAGACTCTCTTTGTTGATATCAACTAATATTTCTTACTAAAAAAAGTTGAAAAAATCATAAGAGAAGCAAGATCGTAGCGGAGTAAAGTCTTGCTTCCCCTTTTCCTATATCTAAGTCAGAGGGCTTATAGGCAGTAACTAATCGCTAAGAAGCTACTGGCTATATGCTTAACACTTGTGTGTCGAATGATTTACAATTTCTATTCGGTACTCAGTGAGTGTTCTCAAGAGGGGCTCGGGTATATCCTTGACCTGGGCAGTCCTCTGTTCTTGGAGCAGAAGCAATTTGCTTAGCTTTGCAGCCGTCCCAAGGGATCATTTCTAATACATCTGTAGGACATACTCGGACACATTGAGTGCACCCGATACCAAGTTTCTCAGGAAATCTGATCAAATAAGGGAACAGTTGGTGTTCGAACTCGTTCTTTTTTTAATGGTAAGCTTAATTAGTACCCTTTCGGTATGCGTTGCGAACACTTTCATTTTTAGCGTCTCATCTTCTCTAGAGAGGCGAAACTCGAACGGATAGAGCAGATGGTCCAACTACATAACTTTTTCTTTTTCATTACTTCCATGGTCGTGCCTCGTGGCACGGCAGCACCCGTACTATTGAAATGGTTCGTCAGTAGAGATGTTCCCACAGGTGCCCCTTCTTCCAATGGTACTATAATTCCTATTCCTATCCCTTCATTCCCCCTTTTGGTCTATATACATTCCAGGAAATTCATACGCTCCATGGACGGAGTCAAAAGTGGAGTCTTGGTCAAAGCCAGCCGCCCTATTCTATTACCAGACATAATTGGGAGAAGCTCATCTGAAACTAGAGCTAGAAACGCCTCATTTCGTTTCGTTCCCGTTCTTCATTTCCTTCTTCTCGAATCCAAGGGGGACTTCTCATATTTAGAATCTTTCTGCGGTGTGCTCCGTTTACTATTCTTTCGTACTTTCTTCTCTTTATCACGCGATAGGTCAACGAAGCGTGAGCGGACGCGGAGAAGGAAACGCCAAACACTTGGGCCTAACGGGAATGAGCAACGACGAAATGACAAGATGAGGTGTTTTTTTTTTCCCCATTTAGAAAGAAGGGTCGAAGGTTTTGGGCCTGTAGCTTTCCCCGTCCCCCCTTCGTCGGGTGGTGCTTGTGTGTGGGGTGTGCCACCAGAAATCGGGCTTGAAGCTCTCGCCTTACCAACGCATGCTAATAGGATGGCTGTTGGTCACGACTACTACCAAAAAGAAAAAATGAAGATGAATATTTCACATGGAGGAGTGTGCATCTGTATGTTGGGTGTTCTTCTGTCGTGCGACCCGGCGGCTTATGTGCGACCTGTGGCCCACGCCTCCTATTTGTTCAGGGCGGGCGGCGTGAACTCTGATTCGATCCGGGTATTCAATCCCGCCGCTGAGATGCTCAGTTGACTCCTTAACCTTGATAGGAAGATGGCTTATTCAATAATTCGTGCATAAGGGTAAGGAACTTTGGATGAACTAATGCGAATGGGTGTAAGCCTCGCTGCTCGGAAACACCCAGTGCTGACCACACTGAGAGACGCGAAAGCGCAGGTAACGCCAGTTGGCGAAGTGGCGTTAAGCATCCAACGCGGTACGAAAAGAGAGGTCGTGATGATATTATCTACGTCCGTACCGCTCCTCGTGGAGTAGATCCCGCATCCAACCAAGTCTTTGACCAGGGAACGGGAGAATTCCCACTACCGCGGGCAGGCCAGCCGGGCCGTGAGCGCGGTGGGAACGGGCTTCCCAAAAAGCTAGCCCCGGCCGGGGTCAGCATAGAATGAAGGGGGCGGCCCTAATGTTGTGTTGGCAAAGCTTCAAAACTACAAGTGCTAACGCGCGTTACGGGACCTCCGGGACTGGGGTTGCGGGCGGAGAAAAGCGGACGTGGGGACTCGGGTCGGGGCGCAGCGTAACTAAGAGAACCATTCCATTTAGGGCGAGACAAAATGGGCGGGCACGAGCGGTCTGGTGTCCGAGCCGATTGGTCAGACGTTACTTATTATATTAGTATTAGCCGCCTATCCTGGAATGGAATGGGATGGAATAGAAAGAACGCGAAGCGCTAGCGCTATAGGGTTGGTTTTTTTGGGGGGGATAATAAGCTTGTGAAGAAGCAAGCTTATCCCCGCCCCGACCGGCAGCTGCTGGGTTTCCCCATCTCTCCTAAACTTCCCCCGGTCTTCGGCCCGAGCTGTATGAGGCAGAAAAAAGTCTCACGTACAGTTCGGAGGCCGAGCCCCACCCCAGCAGTAATGGTGCGGCTTAGGTCAACTAACACAAAGAAGATAAAGTTCACTCAACGATTGCCTTTGGGTTCCGAACTCCATATGGGGAAGGAGCGTTGTTGTTTGCGAGGTCTCGATCATTTACATGGACCCACTTCTCATTCCATTTGTGGTAATTTGATGATCTATAAACTGTCCCTAACGAACGATCGGCTCATGTTTGAGCATGATGAATCACTTCGTGCCGACCTGTTGCCAATAAACTTTCCGGCCTCATATGAGAATGGAAAACTGGAGCATTTTATGCATCGGTGGATGAAGAATAGCGAACATAATAATTTATGGTTGACCATGTTCCCAGAAAAAAGATACTTTCGAGCAACAACGAGCACGACTGAAGTGGCTATACATACAAATTCATTTACGGATCTATATGCTCCGATTGGAACTTCCAGTTCCAGAACAGGCGGCTGGTATACCACCATAATGAAACTTCCTTTTCTTTTTTTTATTCGGATAGGATTTATGTTGGCTTCGTCAGGAGGCTCGCGTAGTTTGTTACGTCAGCTCCAAAAGGATAAGTTGCGTTGGAATCGAGAAAGTTCCGTGGAGTTCATAATTGCATAAAAGGAGTCAAAGTAGTGGCTGCGGCGCGTCGAGGTATTTTCGAATCAGAAGTAAGTCTGTCTGCATACTCCTCTGGATCAGTTGTGTGGCAAGCCGGCTTATTCTGCTACTTCTTCTCTTCCGCTAACCCAGCTTCAAAACTACAAGCGCTAATGCTAACTTACTATTTTAGTAAAATAGTAACCCCTTTCCGACTCACTATGTTCGTCCCTTGCGGAAAAAAGTAAAGAAAAAGCGCATATGGCACGAAAAGGAAATCCGATTTCGGTAAGACTTGATCTGAATCGTAGTTCAGATTCAAGTCGGTTCAGTGAGGGCGGCCGCGAAAGTCACCGAACCTTCAGTTTGTCCCATATTTTAAATATAAAAAGACGTGGGAGGGCGTTGCAGATGTCCGGGACGGACACGACTTCTTCTAACGCGTTAAGACCACTGGAAGACACCCGGGACCAGAGCATGTCGTGAAAGAAGCACACTGGGCGTGCTTCGACCGTGTCTCCGGGGCACAGTTGAATGTAGATATCATGAACGCGAGGTGCAGGATACCAGGCCGAGAAACCCGGGCAACCACTCCCCTATGTGCCGATCGCTAGCGCATCCAGGGCTGTGAATTCTTTCAAAGCAGGGGGACCTGATCTGATAAGTGCTAATTCGGTTCGGATAGGCTTCATTCAAGAACGCCTAGCCCCTGGAATCAATAAGAAAACAAGTGCTAAGTTTCAGATCAGTGAATAACCCAAAACGAAAGAAGAGACGTTTCTCGCTCGGCGCCTAAAGCGCACTATGCTCCGCTTCAACAAATGAGAGTTTTCGGTGGAACCGGTGAACCACGCGAGCTGGTTAGATGCGTGGGACAGAGGGCTCATAGTACCTGCTAGCGCTGCTATGCAGTGGAAGGGAAGGAGCCTAAATCGACCCCCTTCTTTCTTTTTTTTCAAAGAAAAAAAGCAGTACAAAGAAATTAGACTGAAGGATGAGACTAAACCGACCGTTTCGACGCGCCCTGGTTGATTAAGACCGACTAAAGTGGAGCCTAGTTTAAGCTGTCAAACAAATGATAGAATGGAAAATGAATAAGAACCACCTGTAGGGAGCAACGAAAGCAGCGCTGTAGTTAGCATTAGCACTTGTAGTTTTTCAGCTCCTTCCTTGCCGCCAACGTACGCTACTAGGATAATAAGCAAGCTACACCTTGCTTGCATTCTAGAAACGGTAGCTTCCGCGCCCTTCCTGCCTGCTGAAATTGATGTGAATGATCGTGTCTTATAGACAATGGTTCTGCCCTAAATGTTTGCCCAAGGGCGACACTTGACAAAGTACCTATAGACAGACTCACATGAGGAAAACCTGCATGGAGATCCGGGCTTTTGATGGCACTCGCGGAGAATCCCAAGGACGCTCGAAATCGGCCCTTCAATGTTATGTTCATTTTCAGGTTATGGATATCACACCGGCCTTTAACACGCTACTTGGTAGACCGTGGATTCACTCAGCAGGAGCTGTTCCCCCCACCTTACATCAGAAGCTTAATTAAATTCATAGTGGACACTACTCTTAACATTCCAATAACATAGTAAGTAGGTATGAGAATTGCTTTCTTGTGAAAGTATGGTTATATATGCTTGTTAAAGGAATCCAAGTGAGTCCATTTTCGTGGGTTGGCGGGACCTACTTTCTTAGTCAGAACTTCTCTGAAGAGAGAAAAGAACAGAGAGTTAGCGGAACTCAACCTGTTGAGAAGCGCAAAGAACACTCCTCTTGCCTGCCAGAGTCCTAAATATAGGGGAAACCAAGTCCGATAGCAAGTGGATCGAATTTCCCTTGTTCTGAGAATCAGTATAGTATACTTCTTCGGGTGTTCTGTCCATCAATCTGTAGTGGAAGAGTCTCACCAGCCCGTAGAATAGTCCAGTAGTGGGTGAGTGGAGTCTGTGCTTTGGTGGGCCCGGGCATACAGCAAGAAGTAGCTCCGCCAACACAGCTCTAGGCGCACGCAATCAGCTCAGTTGTCGCTCTAACTAGCGAAGCGAGGCGAGGCGATCAGCTCAATGGAAAGAAATGCCTGTCACACCCTCTCTTTACAGGACGGGAGGCTTTAGGTACTATGGACCCTCTTACTCCAGTTCCCTGAAAATATCATCAAATAATTGTTGTATTCTCGTTTGCACAGTACCCTTTTTATGGATCAGGCCATAGAGTTCCAGCAGTTCCTCTCTAGATTTAGAGCCCACGTCCAAATCCTCCTGGGCCAGTTGCCTTGCGAAAGCCCTATGTTGCTAGGATGAATCAAAATCTGAACTCGGAACTAAGCGATTGGCAGCTACTTTTTATTCTATTGAAGAATGTAGAACTAGGAATAAAATAAGAATAGGGATCCACGTCGAGCCATCCTTCTCAGTCTCGCAGCATCAATTGAATCGGCAGACACAAAGACGAAGACAGAGACGAGCTAAGATGTAAAGTAGTGGAATGGAGGTAGCCCACCCAGGAAAGCACATAGAGTAAGGTTGGCTCTATGCAAGAGAGGAAAACCGCATGGACATGGCTCTCCTTTTGGATAGATCGTCAAGCAATTTACCCATATAGCTATTATATAGAGGGTGAAATCCAATCCATTACATCGGGATTGAACCTCGAGAACCAAAGATAGAGGAAGATATAAGCGTAATATTCTCTTTTATGCTTACACGACAAGCACTGAGCGGAACAACAGTATAAAATGATAAACAAGGGCATACAAATAGGTACATTAGATATGGTCTCTGAAGAGATTCTTAACATATATCAATCCTATACAGACTTTCATGATGCACCTTATGAAATAAGAATGATTCAAACCGCAATTCAAGGTAAAAAATACTCATTTTCTCCTTTAAGGTTGAAAAAAGTCAAGGATCTTCCCAACGAAATAGGAAACCTCGTATTTCATTCTTTAGAATATCCTAAGGTACACCTTATAGTTGAGTTTGATATGAAGGACACTTCAGTGTTTTTGGCTTTGTCTCGGGTAATGTTCTACACTTTTATAGACAACAATATATATTGTGATCAATCATTCGGTTTTAAGACAGAGTTTCTCAATAAAGATATCCGGTCTTTCTATAACGAACTGTGTTCTTGGGAGAATGTCAATGGTGTTTATAGATTGGATCTCATTAAGTCGTTTCTTACTATAGAACCCTATTATACAAATTAAAACCCTTTGTTGTTGATCTTATTAATCAAATTATAGATTTGCCAATTGTAGATGATAATGGTAATTCATTTTATATTCAAAAAGTACAACTTTGGATATCCTGAAAACACTGAAGATCAAGACAGTAGTGAAGAAACGAAGTATGTAGATATACGTGGATCTATAATAAAATCAGAATTCGCTTCGTTTGGTCAGGAAGATCAACAACAGTTTTTTCTCATGAGTCCTCGACTCTTCTCTTAACTCTAACTCGCTCCCTCGGGGGGTCCTGTTCAACTAGCTCCCTCCGGGGGCCGCCCTCTTTTCTTTTCCGCACCAATCCTTATTTACTACTACATCTTTTTTTGGGTGTATAGCTCAGTTGGTAGAGCATTGGGCTTTTAACCTAATGGTCGCAGGTTCAAGTCCTGCTATACCCAAACCTACCTTACACTCTACTATGAGTAGGGATGCGCAGTAGCGTTCAAAGAGAACTCTTTGGCCTTTAGACTCGCTTCGGCGACTTCGCCCTTCTCTTCCTGGGGAGAGTCACTAAGTAAGGCCAGTCTATTAGGTGATCTGGCATTTCCATTAATAGTAAGCCTTCGGGCAATAGATGATGATTGAACTACCCCAACAAGTATCCCAGAGAACCCGAAATTAAGAACTGAAAAATAAAGTGCAAGGAAGTTTCTCAGATCCACATAATCATAATACGGTGTTAAGTTTATAACAGATACAACCTAAAACGCGCATCTGAGCTGCATCTTCTATTACCGCCCCGTGGGTCGTATGATTTACAAAGAAAGGCCCTAAGCCAACAAAATGGGATAGTACCGTAAGTGTCATCACTGAATCGGGTACATCTGGCTTGGTGGAAACTAGGTCCACGTGTCAAAGAAGATCTCCGTTATTGAGTCCCCTCTAATCTAAGCAGGCTCAGGATATGGGCAGCGCATATGACAGGCGATCATTTGCTTCTTAATAGAGTACCAGACTTCTCACACGGCTATATGACCAAACTCCGACCCTTAGCTACTTTGAAACAACACATTTCACACTGAAAAGAAAAGCGCTTAACGATGCCATAGTCTGTACATTCAACGAAGTTAGACTTATCTGAAAGAGGTAGCTAATGCAGTTAAGAGTTCTTGTTTTCTTAACAAGTGAAATGAAGGGACGAACGTAGTGAGCGGGGCCATTCAATCTTGTAAACTAATCGAGACCGAAATTGGAGAAAGAGATACGAACGGAGAGGAATAACCAATCGATGAAGGAACATGAAACCATTCTGTTTTAATAGAGGTACGAGAAACGGTTAGGGGCAATGAAGTAGGTGAAGTGGTTGGATTTTGCGAGCTGTTCCAACCACTGCTGGATGTGATTCCAAGAGCCGAACGAGAATGAATACCACACAGAAGAGTCAAGACCAGGCTCCCTAATGGAATGTTTAACCGATCCATTCCGGATCGACCGAATTGGTACAGAAGTTGTAACATGGGAAAACCACAGAAAACACGACTTATTTGAATAACCCGGTGACCTACCAATTGTAGAAGTAGGATCTTTGGCAAGCAATAAGCACTTAAATAATACAATTCGAGTGTACCATCTTCTTTCTCATTTCGAGGAAAAGGTGCGGGAGGAAGGGGAAACAACGGGGGGATCCGAATCGGACCTAAATGGGAATGACATGAAAAGTGTTTTTCAAAACCTAGCATTAAGGGCGTTACGACGATATACGAGAGGAATGGAGAAAAACTCGTGATTGGTGTGGAGGGGAAGATCTGTTTATGATATAGTTCAAGAAAGAGTCGTCTCATTTCCTTACTTCTTCGTTCTTTCTAATTCATTCACTTCAAGGCTGGTACGTTGGAACTCTTATTATATGTTGATGACATTATAGTTACTGTCACTCAGTCTTCGGTTATCACTCGGTTCATCCGTAGTCTTTGGAATAAGTTTGACATGAAAGATCTTGGTGATCTTCATTACTTCCTGGGAATGGAAGCTTCTCGCTCGTCTACTGGTCTACGGCTCACTCAGTCAAAATATGCTCTTGGACTTTTGTCCCAAATTTACTTAGTAGGTGCCAAACCGTGCTCCACTCCAGTTGCTTGTTGCTCAAAGTTCTCAGCTACGGATGGCGATCTCTTACCCGATGCTACTCTTTATCGCCGGATTGTGGGTTCGCTGCAATATCTCACGCGTAGAGAGACCTATTTCTAGTGGTTTGTTCCTACATCAATAGTTGCTTGAAGCTATAGTTTCAGAGAAGTGACAAGATCATCAAAGAGGGGAGGCACGCTATA